CACGAGGAATCGAAGAATTACAGATGAATCTAGAAAAAGAATTTCATTATGCGAACCGAAAACTTAACATTGCTATCACAAGAATTACAAAGCCTTATAGAAACCCTAATATTCTTGCAGAATTTATAGCCGGGCAATTAAAGAATAGAGTTTCATTTCGAAAAGCGATGAAAAAGGCTATTGAATTAACTGAACAAGCGGATACAAAAGGAATTCAAATACAAATTTCAGGGCGTATCGACGGAAAAGAAATTGCGCGCGTTGAGTGGATCAGAGAGGGGAGGGTTCCCCTACAAACCATTCGAGCTAAAATTGATTATTGTTCCTATACAGTTCGGACTATCTATGGGGTATTAGGCATCAAAATTTGGATTTTTATAGACAAGGAAGAGGAATAAAAAAACTTTTATTGTTGTGCCCTTCTATCTATTGATCGACCAAAACAAAAAAAGGGAAACCGGTTCATTCGTTTTCTGACCAATCAAACGAATTCTTAATTCTTTCTTAATTCTAATTCTATAGGGTAAAATAAAAATTCGATTGACCTTTTGATATAATTGCTATGCTTAGTGTGTGACTCGTTGGTTTTTGTTAGGGTTAGGATTCAAAAAAATCAGCCCGGTAGTCTGTCTGAAAACCAACTCATCACTTCGTATTATCTAAATCTAAAGAACCAGTCAAGATATGCTAAAGGAAATAGGTCATATCTTTGGAACAACTGAAATTTTTTTGAATAAACTTTCATTCTAAGTTTAAAGCAAAATACAGAACAGAATAGGGTGTGGATAATTGGAAGGATGAGAGAAAGATAGAAAAAAAATATCAATGATATAGAATTCCAATATGTAAGGTCTACGAGTCATCTGATAAAAGACAGTGTAATAAAGCATCAATACTAATTGATTCATCGATAATGAAATAGTAAATGAATCCATGTAGATAGAAGAACAAAATAAAGAGCTTCGAGCCAATAAAGACTAAGAACGTTGACTCAAGAATAAATTGGATTATGAGCTCCGTTGTAGAATTCTGACCTAACCATTTAAGTACGCAGTGGTGGGAACGATGAAACCTGTGAATACAAAAGATTTTATTGAAAAACGGAATCTTACTGATTCACTAGTTGGGATGGCGAAATGAACCGGAAATCAATTCATCTATTCTGCGAAGTCACAAACAAGCGCTACAACTGAAATAGAGATTGCAAGAGTGAATATTCGCCCGCGAAAACTTTCTCTTTTTTGACTCTTTTTTTGTTTTGAATTAGTAAACCTGGATAAAGGACAAAAGACAATAAAGATTTATTAAAACGTTAGAAAAAAACTATTTTTTTATAAAATCGAATATCTATTCAAATGAATTGAAATTCCATTTTGAATCCTTTTATTCGCGAGGAGCTGGATGAGAAGAAACTCTCACGTCCAGTTCTGTAGTAGAGATGGAATTCCGAAACAACCATCAACTATAACCCCAAAAGAACTAGATTCCGTAAACAACACAGAGGAAGAATGAAAGGAATATCTTTTCGAGGTAATCATATTTGTTTCGGTAAATATGCTCTTCAAGCACTTGAACCCGCTTGGATCACATCTAGACAAATCGAAGCAGGTCGACGAGCAATGACACGAAATGCACGGCGTAGTGGCAAAATATGGGTCCGTATATTTCCAGATAAACCAGTTACAATAAGACCGGCTGAAACACGTATGGGTTCGGGGAAAGGAAACCCCGAATATTGGGTAGCTGTTGTTAAACCGGGACGAATACTATACGAAATAGGTGGAGTAACAGAAAATATAGCTAGACGGGCTATTTTAATAGCAGCATCCAAAATGCCTATCCGAACTCAATTTATTATTTCAGGATAAAGATAAAAATGTAGAACCAGCAGAAATAAGTCTTGGGATGAAACAAAACCACGAGTTTCTTTTTTTAGATAAACAATATTTCTTTTATTTTCTTCATCTTTTGCATTGAAAGAATAGCCTAAAAAATTGATATGATTCAACCTCAAACCCATTTAAACGTAGCAGATAACAGTGGAGCTCGAGAATTGATGTGTATTCGAATCATAGGAGCTAGTAATCGTCGATATGCTCATATTGGTGACGTTATTATTGCTGTGATCAAAGAAGCAGTACCAAACATGCCCCTAGAAAAATCAGAAGTAGTCAGAGCTGTAATTGTTCGTACCTGTAAAGAACTTAAACGTAACAACGGTATGATAATACGATATGATGACAATGCGGCAGTTGTGATTGATCAAGAAGGAAATCCAAAAGGAACTCGAATTTTTGGTGCAATCCCACGGGAATTGAGACAATTCAATTTTACTAAAATAGTTTCATTAGCTCCCGAGGTATTATAAAAAAAATGAGATCATGATATCTTTGAGGTATTTGAAAGAAATAGATTAAGAATAAGAACTAGATTAATTCGTAGATTGTGTCTTATGCATATATCTTGAAAAATTCATATTCATAAAGCAATAAAAAAAAAAGAAAAACATGTTGATTATATCCAATTTTTGGGCACCAATTATTTTCGTTTATCATGGGTAGAGACACTATTGCTGAGATAATAACCTATATACGAAATGCTGATATGGATAGAAAAAGAGTTGTTCGCATAGCATCTACTAATATTACAGAAAATATTGTTAAAATACTTTTCCGAGAAGGTTTTATCGAAAACGTCAGAAAACATCGAGAAAAAAACAAATCTTTTTTGGTTTTAACCCTGCGACATAGAAGGAATAGGAAAAGACCCTATAGAAATTTTTTAAATCTAAAACGGATCAGCCGACCCGGCCTACGAATCTATTCCAACTCTCAACGAATTCCTAGAATTTTGGGTGGAATGGGGATTGTAATTCTTTCTACCTCTCGCGGTATAATGACAGACCGGGAGGCTCGACTAGAAGGAATCGGAGGAGAAATTTTGTGTTATATATGGTAGAAATTCTTTTAATATTAATAAAAAATTGGAGGAAAAATAAATGATAAGAATTCTTTTTATTATTATCCGAAAGATCTTCCTCTTTCTAAAAAAAAAAAAGGAAGAGAATGAGTTATCTAATATCGTTTCTACTCCATTAGTTGATACTTCAAGGAGGCTTGGCCTGGCATGAAAGAACAAAAATCGATCCATGAAGGTTTAATTACTGAATCGCTTCCCAACGGCATGTTCCGAGTTCAGTTAGATAATGAAGATCTGATTCTAGGTTATGTTTCAGGAAAGATCCGACGTAGTTTTATACGGATACTGCCGGGAGATAAAGTAAAAATTGAAGTAAGTCGTTATGATTCAACCAGAGGACGTATAATTTATCGACTCCGAAACAAGGATTCGAAAGATTAGGTGGTTTTTATTCAATATAATTCGAGATGAAAAATCTTTTTTTCTGCCGATGAAATAGATTTCGAATTCAAATTAAGGAATAACAAATATGAAAATAAGAGCTTCCGTTCGTAAAATTTGTGAAAAATGTCGACTAATCCGCCGCCGGGGGCGCATTATAGTAATTTGTTCCAACCCGAGGCATAAACAAAGACAAGGATAATCAGACTCATTAAAGAGCTCAATGTACAAATAAAGAATCATTTTTGACCTAAAATGGATATATCCATATATTTCTGACTCATATTTATGAGATGATACAACATGGCAAAAGCTATACCAAGAACTGGTTCACGCAGAAATGTACGTATTGGTTCACGTAAGAGTACACGTAGAATACCAAAAGGAGTTATTCATGTTCAAGCAAGTTTCAATAATACCATTGTCACGATTACAGATGTACGAGGCCGGGTGGTTTCTTGGTCCTCGGCCGGTACCCTTGGATTCAAGGGTCCGAGAAGAGGGACACCCTTTGCTGCTCAAACTGCAGCAGCAAATGCTATTCGTAGAATAGTAGATCAAGGTATGCAACGAGCAGAAGTCATGATAAAGGGTCCCGGTCTAGGAAGAGACGCAGCATTACGAGTTATTCGTAGAAGTGGTATACAATTAACTTTTGTACGGGATGTAACCCCTCTGCCACATAATGGCTGCAGACCTCCCCAAAAACGACGTGTGTAGAAATGAACAGTGAAGAAATTTCAAAAGAAACAAGAGAAAGAAATAATTCAATCAAATAAAATAATATTACTATGGTTCGAGAGAAAGTAACAGTATCTACTCGGACACTACAACAGTGGAAGTGTGTTGAATCAAGAATAGATAGTAAACGTCTTTATTACGGGCGCTTTATTCTGTCTCCGCTTATGAAAGGGCAAGCCGGCACAATAGGCATTGCAATGCGAAGAGCTTTGCTTGGCGAAGTAGAAGGAACATGTATCACACGTGTAAAATCTGAGAACGCCGCCCACGAATATTCTACTATAACGGGTATTCAAGAATCGGTCCACGAAATTTTAATGAATTTGAAAGAAATTGTATTGAGAAGTAATCTATATGGGACTTGTGATGCGTCTATTTGTGTCAAAGGTCCTGGATATGTAACTGCTCAAGATATCATCTTACCGCCTTATGTAGAAATCGTCGACAATATACAACATATAGCTAACTTGACAGAACCAATTAATTTGTGTATTGGATTAGAAATCGAGAGAAATCGTGGATATATTACAAAAATGCCACATAACTTTCAAGATGGAAGTTATCCTATAAATGCTGTATTCATGCCTGTTCGAAATGTCAATCATAGTATTCATTCCTATGGGAATGGGAATGAAAAAGAAGAGATATTGTTTCTTGAAATATGGACAAATGGGAGTTTAACTCCGAAAGAAGCACTGCACGAAGCCTCCCGGAATTTGATTGATTTATTTATTCCCTTTTTACATAAGGAAGAAGAAAACTTACCTTTAGAAGACAATCAAGACACGGTTCCTTTATCCCCTTTTCCTTTTCACGGTAAATTGGATAAACTCAGAAAAAAAAATAGCATTGAAGTCGATTTTTATTGATCAATCCAAATTATCTCCCAGGGTCCCTCA